TAATAATGCGAATTAATCCTATGTTTCATTACATATATATATAATGAGATAATGAAAATAAAAATAAAAGAAAATAAAAACATATAAAAAAATATAATTAATATAAAAAAATATAATTAATATAGAAATATAATATAAAAAAGAATTTCAAAACTGAAAAAATTTCAGTAGTCATATGGGGTAAAATATCTAGGGATTTCTAGCATATTCTTTTCGAAGTATTTTTTTTTCATTAATATCTGTGTATAGGATCATTGCTTCTATTGATTTCATACGAATACATTACATTACATAAACATAATCTAAGCACCGAACGATTATATTTTTTTCTCCTTTCCTTATCCTGGATTTCATTTCTATTTTCCTTAATTGATTTGATTCAATCCGTTGAGTTGCGAGTTTACATATAACAACTCATATCTTTCTATACAAAAAAAATTCGAAACTTTTTTCTTGTACTATACCGACTGACCCTCTCAGAAATAAAATAAAAAGAATCGAGTTATTTCATTAGAGTTAGAATGAAAAAAAAAAAAAGAGTCATTCCATTTCAGACCAATCTCGAGTACTAAAGAAAGATCGCGATTTGGAATGAACCAAAATACTTGTTTGTTTTGTTACGGCAATAACACTTAGTAATAGTAAGACCACCCGATGGGTTGGATTTCACTACAAGAAAAAGGTTTGTTTTACAGCAAACCCACATTACACAATGAAAGATACCACAGAGTGGTATAATAGACGGAATCGTAAATTATCTAATCTACATAAGAAAGATACTTCTAATAGAAAGAATTAGACATTATCGAATGATTTGACAGACCAAATCCCAAAACCAACTCAACTCATAGAATATAGAAGAAGGAAATTGATACATTTAGGACCAATTCATTATCTCTGCATTATCTCTGAATCAATCAATTGGGGTTGTTGTTCTGTCAAAAAGCGATTAGTCAGGCGACTCCACACACAAAACAAATACAAGAAAAGAATAGGTCCTAGATCTATGTGACTGTTGAAGTTTTTAGGCAGAATCATGTCATGATTCTCACTTCATAAATTGACCGGATTCGATATACCAACGCAAAAATATATCACTAACTCTTTAATCATGGACAGGAAAAGAGGAAAAAGGTCATATGTAATCCATCCACGAAGATTAATGGAGGAAGATGAGTATTTTATCCGAGATTTTACAAATACTGATTAGATCTATTGGAATGAATTATTGTTTTTTATTGTTTTTATTTTCCTGTCCCTATGTATTTACATGAACATGCGGTAATACTTTTGGACCAACCAACCGGCCAGTCTATAAACAAGTACTAATGAGGAAATGAAAACTATACTAAACTAAAATAGAATGTATTAGGGCTATACGGACTCGAACCGTAGACCTTCTCGGTAAAACAGATCAAACTGATTATTATCGAAATGATTCGAACTGTTTCAAAGACCCAACATGCATTTTGTTGCATTGGGCTCTTTCATAAACTGATGTAAAGATCAGTTAGTCCACCATATTTTTCTTTACAGGAAAATAATGAGATGGTTCCATGTGCTCTGATTCATCATTTGTATTCTGATCTAGGAGCAATACCAAAGTGTTTCAAAGAAGGGTTACCTTGACTTAGGTCTGCCTTCGGCCTAGATCAAACTAAGTTAGATGGAGTCTCTATCGCTACGCTGCAAGAGTCGAATATGAGACTTCATACACCTTAAAGTTCATAGGACGAAAAAAGGTTATTTTGAGGCCCTTATACTCATTATGCCTAGCATTGAATGGACTGGGTATTTACCTTATCAACTATCAAATCAATGGCGGGTTCTATTTGATTTGGCACTTGAATTCGCACCTGAATCGGACCGAACCCAATATTTGTCAGGCTATTGTTCTCTTGTTCCCTCGAATCCATGGAGTAAGACATCGATTTGTCAATAAGATCAATTATGTTTATTGCATAATGGGCTCCCCTGAAAAGCATTAGCGCACGTGTAAACGAGGTGCTCTACCTAACTGAGCTATAGCCCTTGTCATAGATATATTAACATATGGATAATTTCTTGTCAAGATGGATATTCCATAATCCCACATGATAGCTCTCTGATCCGTCTACTGTTAACAGATTGGTATTGCTTAGAAATGATATTCCACTTATAATCCTATAAGTGATGGGTCCTTTTTTTGGTGATAAATAACCTACTTAACTCAGTGGTTAGAGTATTGCTTTCATACGGCGGGAGTCATTGGTTCAAATCCAATAGTAGGTAGAACTTATTAGATACCGAAGTCAATTGAGTGATATCTAATAAGTTTTTCTACCCATTTTCTTTTTTTTTTTTCGTTATATCAGATTAGACTTGATTTGTTCAATTGGCAGAATCAAAATGTGGTGTATAATAATACAGTTCTAATGAACTTCTTTTGATTATTTTGATGTATTGACTTGACTAGGAGGAAATAGCATTTACAGCCTCTACTCGTGTCCTAGCTCGTCTG